TTTTCGGTACTATTCAAAAATTTCGACATATTTCACTTTAATTATTATGAGAATAAATCCTACTACTTCTGGTCTTGGCGTTTCCGCGCTTGAAGAAAAAAACCTAGGGCGTATCGCTCAAATTATTGGCCCGGTATTGGACGTTGTTTTTCCCCCCGGCAAAATGCCTAATATTTATAATGCTTTAGTAGTTAAGGGTCGAGATACTGTCGGTCCACAAATTAATGTTACTTGCGAGGTACAACAATTATTAGGAAATAATCGAGTTAGAGCTGTCGCTATGAGTGCTACAGATGGGCTGATGAGAGGGATGGAAGTGATTGACACGGGAACTCCTCTAAGTGTTCCAGTCGGAGGAGCTACTCTTGGACGAATTTTCAATGTTCTTGGGGAGCCTGTTGATAATTTAGGTCCCGTAGATACTCGCACAACATCTCCTATTCATAGATCTGCGCCTGCCTTTATACAGTTAGATACAAAATTATCAATCTTTGAAACAGGAATTAAAGTAGTGGATCTTTTAGCTCCCTATCGCCGTGGAGGAAAAATAGGGTTATTTGGAGGAGCTGGAGTAGGTAAAACAGTACTCATCATGGAATTGATCAACAACATTGCCAAAGCTCATGGAGGCGTATCCGTATTTGGCGGAGTAGGCGAACGTACTCGTGAAGGAAATGATCTCTACATGGAAATGAAAGAATCTGGAGTGATTAATGAAAAAAATATTGCAGAATCAAAAGTGGCTCTAGTCTATGGTCAAATGAATGAACCCCCGGGAGCTCGTATGAGAGTTGGTTTGACTGCCCTAACCATGGCAGAATATTTCCGGGATGTTAATGAGCAAGACGTACTTTTATTCATCGACAATATCTTTCGTTTCGTCCAAGCAGGATCAGAAGTATCCGCCTTATTAGGGAGAATGCCTTCTGCAGTAGGTTATCAACCTACACTTAGTACAGAAATGGGTTCTTTGCAAGAAAGAATTACTTCTACCAAAGAGGGATCCATAACTTCGATCCAAGCAGTTTATGTACCTGCGGACGATTTGACCGACCCTGCTCCTGCCGCGACATTTGCACATTTAGATGCTACTACCGTACTATCAAGAGGATTAGCTGCCAAAGGTATTTATCCGGCAGTGGATCCTTTAGATTCCACGTCAACTATGTTACAACCTCGGATTGTTGGCGAGGAACATTATGAAATTGCGCAAAGAGTTAAGCAAACTTCACAACGTTACAAAGAACTTCAAGACATTATAGCTATCCTTGGGTTGGACGAATTATCCGAGGAGGACCGTTTAACTGTAGCAAGAGCACGAAAAATTGAGCGTTTTTTGTCACAACCCTTCTTCGTGGCAGAAGTATTTACTGGTTCTCCAGGTAAATATGTTGCTCTCGCAGAAACAATTAAGGGGTTTCAATTGATTCTTTCCGGAGAATTAGATGGTCTTCCCGAGCAGGCCTTTTATTTGGTGGGTAACATTGATGAAGCTACCGCGAAAGCTATGAACTTAGAAGGGGAGAGCAATTTGAAGAAATGACCTTAAATCTTTGTGTACTGACTCCTAATCGAATTATTTTGGATTCAGAAGTGAAAGAAATCATTTTATCTACTAATAGTGGCCAAATTGGTGTATTACCAAACCATGCCCCTATTGCTACAGCTGTAGATATCGGTCTTTTGAGAATACGCCTCAATGACCAATGGTTAACTGTGGCTCTGATGGGCGGTTTCGCTAGGATAGGTAATAATGAGATCACTATTTTAGGAAATGATGCAGAGATGAGTACTGACATTGATCCGCAAGAAGCTCAACAAGCTCTTAAAATAGCTGAAGCTAACTTAAGTAGAGCTGAAGGTAAGAAACAGACAATTGAGGCGAATCTAGCTCTCAGGCGGGCTAGGACACGAGTAGAGGCTATCAATAATATTTTCAATAAATAAAAATAATCAATCAAAAGAAGTTTTTTATCTTTAGAAGTGGAAGTTATTTATTATACTATACATACCCCATTTAAATTCTGCTAATTGAAATGGAATACAGTTAAAGTCTAATCTGATACAACTAAAAGAAAAAGTATGGTAGAAAAACTTATTAGATACCATTGACTCCGGTATCTAATGAGTTCTACCTACTATTGGATTTGAACCAATGACTCCCGCCGTATGAAAGCAATACTCTAACCACTGAGTTAAGTAGGTTATTTATCACCAAAAAGGATCCATTACTTGGGGAATTATAGATGGAATATTATTGATAAGCAATACCAATCTCCTTTAGCCATAGAAACTATCCTGTGGGATCATGGAATATCCAATCCATCTTGACAAGAAATTATCTATATGTTAAGATATCTATGAACAAGGGCTATAGCTCAGTTAGGTAGAGCACCTCGTTTACACATGCGCCAATGCTTTTCAAGGGAGCCAATTATGCAATGAACATAATTTATCTTATTGAGAAATCGATGTCTTACTCCATAAATTAAACTCGAGA